ATAAATGGCCGATACTACTGGAAGAATTCCTCTTTGGATAATAGGTACTGTAACTGGTATTCTTGTGATCGGTTTAATAGGCATTTTCTTTTATGGGTCATATTCCGGATTGGGCTCATCCCTGTAGTAATAGGATGAACTGAGTTGTAGACCCGAAAGCATAAGAATGCAGTGGGCCCCCCCTTTTTTTTTCTCAATCTGATTCGAGGGGGCCCGCCGAGTTCTTAATAAACATAATACTTTAGTCGTATAAATAAAAAAAAAGGGGGGACTGCCCCTTTTTCTGATATTCAATCAAAAAAATTCCATTCAGTAAAGCTAAACAAATTTTCCTTTCTAAAGGAAAGTATAAAGCAAGGTTATCATGAACCTGAAAAAAAAAAATATATGAACTAAGAATTCAAATCTTTAATGAGTGGGATCAAGAATCATTATTATTTCGACACAAGAAAGAGGTGTAGAAAATTTCTTTTCTTGTGCCGAAGACTAGGAAAACGATTAGAAATAATACCTCCTAGAATTCTTTGTTTTCCTTATTTCGCCTTTACTTTTACGCTTCCTTATCTTATGCTTAGTATCTAGTTGAATTTGATTCTATCAGAATAGAAAAGCTATTTATAGATTCTATGACAATTAAGTCTGACAATAGGGATACAATCACACCGCTCTAGTTTAGATTAAAAAAAAGAAAACAAATAAAAGGGATAAAATCAACTAGTCTTTTTACCAATTACCAATATACATACTATGACTAGAAATGTAGTACAAGGAATTTCTAAAAAAAAATCTGATATAATCTAATATAATCTGGTATTATATAAAAAGAATAGAAACAAAAACAATTTTAACAATTTTTTTTTGATGATCAAAAAATTCTTCTTAGAATTTTGTTTTTTTTTTAATAACTTGAATTTTATAAATCGGCATATCTAGAAATTCATTTCGGACAATTGAACCTTTTCAAACTGTTTCTTTTTAAGAATCAAAAAGATTTGTGCCAAAATAACAGATGCAAAAAAGAACAAAAGTCCTTGAACACGTAATGGGTCTTGAAGTACTATTTCTGCATCTCCCTGACCAAATCCGCCCACATTAGGATTACTCGTTAATGGTTGATCACGTTTGACGGATTCACCCTCTGAAACAAGAAGTTCTGGTCCTGGAGGGATAATATCAACCACTTGACGCCCCTCGGGCGCATCTGTTATGGTTATTTCGTACCCTCCCTTTTCTTTTCGTATAATTCTGCTTACGACACCTGCCGCTGTAGCATTATAAACCGTATTGTTACTCTTGCTCCCGTCGGGATAAATCTGACCCCTTCCTCTGTTTCCACCTACATATATGGGATATTTTAAGAAGTGAACATCTTTTTTAGTAGCGGGGTCCGGAGAAAGAATAGGAAAGGTTATTTCACTATATTTCTGACCCGGAACAGGCCCTATCACAAGAATATTTTTTTTAGTGGGGCGATAACTCTGAAAAGATAGATTACCCATCTTTTCTTTCATCTCTGGCGAAATACGTTCGGGGGGGGCTAATTCAAATCCATCGGGTAAAATAAGAACAGCCCCCACATTCAAAGCTCCCCTTTTACCATTAGCAAGAACTTGTTTCAGTTGCATATCATAAGGAATTCGAACAACTGCTTCAAATACAGTATCCGGAAGTACCGCTTGTGGAACTTCAATTTCTACGGGCTTATTAGCTAAATGACAATTGGCGCATACAATACGGCCAGTTGCTTCGCGTGGATTTTCATAACCCTGCTGTGCAAAAATGGGATATGCGTTTGAAATGGATTCTGGAGTTATTATATATATCATGAGTGATACGGAAATGGAACGAATAATCTCTTTCTTTAGCCAAGAAAAGGTCTTTCTAGTTTGCATGGTCCAATCGTTGATCCAAAAAATTTCTACAATAAAATTAGGTAGGGCACTAGGCGAGTTCCCCATCCACGATGCTGTTATTTACTGAACAATTTTTACAAATTCTAAAATATGAGAAGAATCCGAAACTCTTAGATGGAAAATAATTGTATAAAAAAATACGATTTTGAACTGTACAAAATAAGAAACATTTTAATTGGATTGATGGATCATCTTTCAGTCATTCATTGAATGATAAATCACTACAAGTGACGGAGATAGACGATTTAAATAACGGAAAATCCAATATTTAAAAATTGTATCGAGAATAACTGGAAAGGTGGAAACAAGTCCCGATATAATTTGATCGTTATGAGCAAATCCAAAATCTTTGTAGACGGAGCCAATCATTAGTTCCCAACCGTGGGGTGAATGGAATCCTATACATAAATCAGTTACTAAAAGAATAGAAAAAGCTTTTATTGTGTCACTTAAATTATATAGGAATTCTTGAACCCAAGAATTAAGACTAAGAAGTTCTTCATTACCTAGAATAGAATAACCACTTAGAATAAGGAAAGAGATTATATTTGTCGAGAAGCGAAAAATCGTATGGATACGATCCTCGTTGTGTATCTTGATCAATTGTATCGTTTCTTTGTGGATTATGCTATGAAACTTTTGTAGATGTGTTTCCGGGTATTCCTTTATCATTTCGTCAAAAAAGAAGAGTTCCTCTAATTCTATGAATCTTTCTAGAATAAACTTTTCGTGCCTATCATTAAAAAAGGTTTCGGATTTACTGGTATTCCACCAATTAATCATCCAAGATTCCAGACTTTTATTAAATGAAAAAGAGATTAACCAGGGCAAAAAGACTATAGATATAAGATATAGAAACGGAGAGAATGCTTTTTTTTCATTGTTTTGTATGTGAATTTTTAATGAACCCATCTCATTCGTCGACTTTATCCGATTTAATATTATCCGATTTAATATTTCGATCAATTATAAGTTCTATTACAAGGCTTCAAATCTCTGAACCCATTCCGCGTTTTTTATTTGTCAGTCATTGGTTAGTCCTTAAATTTAGAAAGAATACAGAAATAGCCAAAGAAGGAGAAAGAGTACACGAATGAAGAAAAATAATATTGTTTCCAAATATCCCAATTGCTTAAAAATTCAAAGCAATTCTCTTTTTTCGATGAATGCTCAAAAGAGTCACTTCAAATCAAATTAGGCTTTCGAGATAAAAGAATACCTTTCGACCAAAAAAAATAGCAAATATTTTGAAAAAAAAAATCGGTCAACTGCCCATAGCCGCGGGAGTAATTAAGAGAAATTTATGAAGAATGGTGTGATAATCAAAAGTAAATGGAAAAAGAAAAATAAGATGGAAGGGTTATAATTTTAAGTCTTCCAATCCTTTGCTTATTAAGGAATAAAAAAGATAAAAAAGAGGAGTCGATTGACAAAAATAAAGTAGAGATAATATACAAGATATGATCGATCCATATCTAACGTATCAATTTCAAAAAATTTCTTTATTCTATCTATTATTCTGAAATGTTTTGTTTTGATCTCTGAGATCAGTCTAGTATTTAAATTTGTTAGTTATTTTTTTTTACTGAATTTAATGACTTTACATACGCATAAAAGAAAGGGTTGGTTTGCGGACAAAAAAAGCTTTTTTTTATAAATGTTCTGTATAGATATAATTAATATCCATCTTCTTTGGTTCATCAGCATTGTGACGAAATAACCGTTAACTTTAACTTATACTCTAAAAAAAAGAAAAAAAAAGAGGGAGACTCTTGGATTTTTCATTCTTGCTAAAAAAATGGTCATTCTTTAGTTCATTTCAAAATACTTCAATCGGTACACGCAAAAAATAGGCCAATTCTGCTGCTTTTTGCTCAATTTCTCGTGGAGTCAAATTCTCATCAGTACGAGTCAAAGGAATGACCCCCTGTCCTTTGATTTCCAGATAAAGGGCATGCCGAGTATAAATACCCTCTTTAACTTCTATTCGGATAGACTGAACATCTTTCATAAGGAATCGGAGTAAGATGCGACGATTTTTTCCGGGAAAGCCCCAACGAAAAATACATACTATTCCCTCGTTTCTATCAAATCGATCATACCCACTACCCACATTCCACAAAATTGTGCACCACAAATAAGAACTAATAAATAAACCGGCGATCCCATAGAAAGACATCACGATTCCTTGTGGAAAAAAAATTATTTGCTGAGACGGAAATAAAGATATCAAATTTCTGTCAAGATAACTGGAAATCCCAACCAATAAAAATCCCAATGAACCTAAAAAAAGTATAAAGGCCCAGCAGAAATTACTTGTTTTTCGAGACCCCGCTATAAGTTCTATCCATATACATTCTGATCGCCAATTCATACTAGATCCAGTTGCATTTTATTGGAAGTGGGAGACTAGCCAAAACGAATTTGACTGTACTTTTTTTTGTTTCCGAAGTCATTTTCATCAACTCGCGCTATTCTGATGTGAATCGTTAGGAAAAATTCATCCAATTCCGTAAATCTAAAAAACTAGAAAACCCCTCAGATGATTCCCTATCTCCACACATACGGATATATTGGCTTTACAGTTAGTTTAAGTATCCGATCGTAATTTATTTTCAAATCGACCATTTACTCATATATCATCTTTATGCCTATAGAAATTAAGAATCCTTTCCTTTCTGTTTGAAGGAAGTTGTATGGTATACCCTATTATACTAAATAGATATCTGTGTTATGATCCAAGTCTAAGTCTTGAAAAAAAAAAAAATAGATTCAATTTCCCCCCATCGGATCTAAAAAATCTTGTTTTTTTGAACATAAAGAAATAGAGAAGCCATTGCAATTGCCGGAAATACTAACCCCACTAAAGGCACAAAAATAGAGGGGAAATTGTTGAGAATTGTCATAGAAATGGGCACCTCGATTTAATATTTGTACCTATTTTTTATTCTTATATTGAATTTTTAATTGTTATTAAATTAACTGTTATTAAATTATTAAATTGTTATATTAATATTTTTACCTATTCATATATAATATTGTTTTGTTATGTTAGAAAGATATCTTATAATCATTATAATTATACTAAGTATATGGAAATAACTATATATAATAAAGTGTAAGTAGTGTAAAACTAACTAAATAGACTTATTTATTTTTCTACATGAAATATATGTGTTTCTACATAAAATATTTGTGGGATAAGCTTTGTTATTCTTTTATCTTTTTCTTGTCTTATAATTATAAATAATTAATAATTTTCATTTTCTAATTTAACTTTATTTAAATTTAATAATAATAATAAAAAAAAGAGTATTCTTGCGCGACAGTCTATATATAGAAATATGCGAGATATAGAAATATACAAGACTCTATATTTTGCATATTTCTATATATAGGGATAGGTAAGAAAAGAAAATGAAATTCATTTTCTTTTTTATTTACCTTACCCAATTTAAGAACAATTTCGTGTAAGAAAGAATTTTTGTTCTTTTACCTTGTTGATAGAGATTAGCAATAATCAGGAATCGAAATTAGGAGTAATCATAAATATCGGTAAAAAAAAAAATTATCTGCATGTCCTTCTATTCTAAATTGACTCTTATGTTATGTCACAAAAAAAACCATTTTTCCGATTTTTCCTTGAATTCCAATAAATAAATACTTGTTTGCCCGAAATAAAGAAATAAAAAGAAAGAAAATAATTTAAATAATTTAATTAAGTTAAAGATCTACTTGATTTATGATTCAATTTATGATTCAAAGGAAAGAAAGCGTGGAGCTGAAATAACTCATTCAGAACGCCCTTTAAAAGATTACGTGGTACGATTGAATCGAATAAACCCTTATGGAATAAAAATTCAGCTGCTTGTGAACCTTCAGGTACTGTCTTATTCAATGTTTGTTCAATTACTCTTTTACCTGCAAATGCAATGTGTGCGTTGGGTTCAGCAATAATGATATCCCCTAACATACCAAAACTCGCCGTCACGCCCCCAGTCGTAGGTGATGTAAGGATTGAGATATAAAATAACTTTTTATTCGATTGATAATCATATAAAGCGGAAGATATTTTAGCCATTTGCATCAAGCTCAAACTTCCTTCTTGCATACGCGCTCCCCCGGAAGCACACACTAGAATAAGAGGTAAAAACTTATTGGCAGCATACTCGATCAAACGAGTGATTTTCTCGCCTACTACGGATCCCATACTACCCCCCATAAACTGAAAATCCATAACCCCAATTGCTACGGGAATGCCATTTAGTTGACCTATACCTGTTTGAATGGCTTCGGTTAATCCTGTCTTTCTTTGATAAGAATCAATACGACCTTTATAAGGTTCGCCCTCCGAATGAAATTCGATGGGATCCCGAGATACCATGTCTTCATCCATAGGATCCCAAGTACCTGGATCAATCAAAAGTTCAATTCTATCTGAACTGCTCATTTTCAAATGATATCCACATTGTTCACAAATATTCATTCTTGATTTCAAAATTTTCTTATAATTTAATCCATAACAAATTTCGCATTGAACCCACAAATGTCTGTATTTTTGAGTTACATCAAGATCGTGATAATTTTCCCTTCTAATAAAATCCCTAATCTTCGTGCTAGTTCTTAGACTGGACCTTGCGTTTTCACTATTGTTTCCACTTTCACCAAAAATGGAACTATAAACGTAACCTTCGCTGGAATTGTCACTGCCGCTTAAAATATAACTATCAATGCAGATTTGAGAATGAAGGTGACTATCAATACAACTAGTGATGTAATTATTCCACCTATATTTAGTATCATAATCATAGCGGGAGTCGTCCCTACTAGACCTATTATTCAAATAACTAGTATTCAAATAACTAGACTTCAAATAATTAGAAAAAGAACTTTCTAGTTCACTCATAAAAGAATGATCGTTGTCAATCTCAAAAATTCGATTTTCCATATCAAAATATATGGTATAACTACCCCTATTACTATCCCGAACTAACAAAGTGTCATCAGCACTGCAATTCCGAATACCCCTGCCCCCGGCTAAACGATCAACACTGCTGTAACTAGAACTCTCACTATTCCCCCAATCATCTGTATTTTTATCTGTATCATTTAGAATTTTGTCTTCACTTACACTGATATTTTCAATAGGACCAAAACTATCGATTGATTTACTTAGCATACACCTGTATTTTAACTCCACATTGGATAACATCGAATTGAACCACCATTTTTCCATAGAGCTTTCTCACCACTATGTACATCAAAATAAATAGATGAATAGTCATTCGATGAAAAATCATTTGAATATTTCATTTCCTCTCAGAATAAGCATAGAAATCCAATCATTAGAGTTATTTATTAACTAATAATGAGTAGGTACTGAGTGGTAAAAATAATTTGCTTTTGCTTTTTGTTTGTAACAACCCGGAGTATTACTTCACTATATATGATTATGATAGAACTCTCTAAAGTGAATAAAAATCGAATATTAAAGTGAATAAAAACTATCAATAAAAATGAAAAAAAAAAAAAAAAATAATAATAAATAAATAAAATAAAACTAATTTGTCATGTTACGTCAAATTCA